GGAATCGTCCATTCAAATTAGATCTCAGGATTGGACAAATTATTCATTAACAGAAAAAAAAATGCAAGATCTGACTGATAGAATAAACACAATCATAAATCAAATAGAAAAAATTACAAAAGACAAGAAAAAGGGATTTATAACTTCAGATAGAAATTTGAGTTCTAACAAAATAAGTTATGATGATAAAAGATTGGAATCACAAAAAAATATTTGGCAGATATTAAAAAGAAGAACTGCTCGATTAATCCGTAAATCCCATTATTTTATAATATTTTTCATTGAAAAGATATACATAGATATCTTTCTATCTATGATTAATATTCCTAGTATCAATACACAACTTTTTCTTGAATCAAGAAACAAATTTATTAATAAAAACATTAATAGTAATGAAGCAAATCAAGAAAGAATTAATAAAACAAATCAAAGTTTAATTAAATTTATTTCGATTATAAAAGAGTCACTTTCTAATACTAATATTAGTCTTAGTCCAAAAAATTCAAAGACTTTTTTTGACTTATCTTACTTTTCACAAGCATATGTATTTTACAAATTATCCCAAACCCAACTTATTAAGTTAGAGAAATTGAAATCCGTATTTCAATATAATGGAAATAATGGAACCCCCTTTTTTCTTAAGAATGAAATAAAGGATTTTTTTGTTGTAAGACAAGAACTGTTTCATTCCGAATTAAGACCTAAGAATCTTCGCAATTCTGGAATGAATCAATGGACAAATTGGTTAAGGAGTCATTATCAATATCAATGTGATGTATCTCAAATTAAATGGTCTAGAGTAGTACCACAAAAATGGCGAAATATATTGAACTGTATAGCTCAAAATAAAGATTTATATAAAGATTTATGTGATTTATATGAAAAAGATGAATTAATTCACTACGAAAAAAAAAAAAAAATTGAAACGGATTTATTATTGAATCAAAAGGATAATTTTAAAAAACAATATAGATATGATCTTTTAGCATATAAATCTATAAATTCTGAAACTAAGAAGTACTCTTCAATTTATGGATCACCATTACAAGTAAAAACTAACCAAGATATTTTTTATAATTACAACACACATAAAAAAAAATCATTTAATATGGTAGAAGATGATATTCGAGATATGGATAAAAATACGGATAGAAAATTTTTTGATTGGAGAATTCTCGATTTTTGTCTTAAAACGAAGGTCGATATTGAGGCCTGGATCAATATTGATACTGACACTAAGAGTAATAAATATACTAAGACTAGGGTTAATAAGTATCAAATAATTGATAAAATCAATAATAAGGGTCTTTTTTATCTCACACTTCAGCAAGATCAAAAAATCAACCTATCCAATCAAAAACCCCTTTTGGATTGGATGGGAATGAATGAAGAAATACTAAGTCGTCCCATATCAAATCTGGAACTTTGGTTCTTGCCAGAATTTGTGAGACTTTATAATACGTATAAAATGAAACCGTGGGTTATACCAATTAAATTACTACTTTTTAATTCTAATATAAAAAAAAATGCTAGTGAAAACAAAAGCATCACTGGAAATAAAAAAAGAGATCCTTTTATATCAATATCGTCGAATGAAAAAAAATCTCTTGAATTAGAAAACCGAAATCAAGGAGAAAAAGAATCCACGGGCCAAGCAGATCTTAAATCAGCTCTTTCAAACCAAGAAAAAGATGTTGAAGAAGATTATAAGGGATCGGACATGAAAAAACATAGAAATAAAAAGCAATACAAGATCAATACAAAAGCGGAGTTTGATTTCTTCCTAAAAAGGTATTTGTATTTTCAATTGAGATGGGATGATTCTTTAAATAAAAAAATAATCAATAACATCAACGTATATTGTCTCCTGCTTAGACTGATAAATCCAAGAGAAATTACTATATCCTCTATTCAAAGGGGCGAAATGAGTCTGGATATTTTGACGATTCAGAAAGATGTAACTCTTACAGAATTTATTAAAAGGGGATTTTTGATTATTGAACCAATTCGTCTAGCTATAAAAAATGATGGAAAATTTATTATGTATCAAACCCTCGGTATTTCATTAGTTCATAAAAGTAAACATCAAATAAATCAAAAATACCGAGAAAAAAAACATGTTGATAAGAATTCTGATGAAGTCATTACAAAACATCAAAAGATGATTGGAAATAGATATAAAAAAAATTATGATTTGTTTGTTCCTGAAAATATTTTATCGCCTAGACGTCGTAGAGAATTGCGAATTCTAATTTGTTTAAATTCTAAGAATAGACATAGAAAGGCATCTTTTTGTAATGGGAATGAGGTAAACAGTCAAGTTGTGGATAAAAGCAAAAAATATAAAAAAAAACTTATAAAATTAAAGCTATTTCTTTGGCCCAATTATCGATTAGAAGATTTAGCTTGTATGAATCGTTATTGGTTTAATACCAATAATGGCAGTTGTTTCAGTATGGTAAGGATACATATGTATCCGCGATTGAAAATTCATTAATAGTACATTTTTCCTATATTTCCCATACCATATCTGGTCTATGACGACAAAGAGATGCACGCATACATTGTCTTACATTCCATTCTGATACATGATACTAATTCAATGACATATCAATTAGATCTAGAATGAACAAAATTTTCTTATTTTAGGTCTAAACTTTTATCTTTTGTGAGTGAAGAAACCAACCATACTTTTGTATCCCCTTTCAAATCCAATTTTAAAATGAAAATAGGATTGAGTAAGTTTTATTAATTAAAAAAATTAGTAAAAAAATAAAAAAATTAGTAAAAAAATTAGAAATTAATAACGAAATAAAAATTTTTGTATATACCAAATAAAAATTAGGGGCATTATTATTACTGATCAATAAAGATATCTATCAATAAAAAATATCTTAAAATAAAAAGAGGGGGGGAGAGAAGATTTCAGTTTATGGTAAAAAATTCATTCATCTCAGTTATTTCACAAGAAGAAAAAGACGAAAACAGAGGATCTGTTGAATTTCAAATAGTTAGTTTCACCAATAGGATACGAAGACTTACTTCACATTTACAATTACACAAAAAAGACTATTTATCTCAGAGAGGTTTACGTAAAATTCTGGGAAAACGCCAACGATTACTGTCTTATTTGTCAAAGAAAAATAGAATATGTTATAAAGAATTAATTAATCGGTTGGATATTCGGGAGTCAAAAACTCGTTAATTTTATTTTTATAAAGGCATTTTGAATTATTTGATTTATTAGATCTTGAATTTTAATGAACTTTTTTTCGTTTTCAGCAATTCATGAAAGAATGAATCGAGGAAAAACCTATGAATATACCGGCTACAAGAAAAGACCTCATGATAGTCAATATGGGCCCCCACCACCCATCAATGCATGGTGTTCTTCGACTCATCATTACTCTAGATGGTGAAGATGTTATTGACTGTGAACCAATATTGGGTTATTTACACCGAGGAATGGAAAAAATTGCGGAAAATCGAACAATTATACAATATTTGCCTTATGTAACACGGTGGGATTATTTAGCTACTATGTTCACAGAAGCAATAACTGTAAACGGACCGGAACAGTTGGGAAATATTCAAGTACCTAAAAGAGCCAGCTATATCAGAATAATTATGTTGGAGTTGAGTCGTATAGCTTCTCATCTGTTATGGCTCGGTCCTTTTATGGCGGATATTGGTGCACAAACTCCCTTTTTCTATATTTTCAGAGAAAGAGAATTAGTATATGATCTATTCGAAGCTGCCACCGGTATGAGAATGATGCATAATTATTTTCGTATCGGAGGAGTAGCGGCCGATCTACCTCATGGCTGGATAGATAAATGTTTGGATTTCTGCGATTATTTTTTAACAAGAGTTGCTGAATATCAAAAACTTATTACACGAAATCCTATTTTTTTAGAACGAGTCGAGGGAGTCGGCATTATTGGTAGAGAGGAAGTAATAAATTGGGGTTTATCGGGACCAATGCTGCGAGCTTCCGGAATACAATGGGATCTTCGTAAAGTTGATCATTATGAATGTTACGACGAATTTGATTGGGAAGTACAGTGGCAAAAAGAAGGAGATTCATTGGCTCGTTATCTAGTCCGAATTGGTGAAATGATAGAATCCGTAAAAATTATTCAACAGGCCCTGGAAGGAATTCCAGGGGGACCCTATGAGAATTTAGAAATACGATACTTTGATAGAGAAAGGAATCCGGAATGGAATGATTTTGAATATCGATTTATTAGTAAAAAGCCGTCTCCTACATTTGAATTGCCGAAACAAGAACTTTATGTGAGAGTAGAAGCCCCAAAGGGAGAATTGGGAATTTTTCTCATAGGGGATCAAAGTGGTTTTCCTTGGAGATGGAAAATCCGCCCGCCGGGTTTTATCAATTTGCAAATTCTTCCGCGGTTAGTTAAAAGAATGAAATTGGCTGATATTATGACGATACTAGGTAGTATAGATATCATTATGGGAGAAGTTGATCGTTGAAATGATAATTGATACACCGGAAGTACAAGATATCGATTCTTTTTCTAGATTAGAATTTTTTAAAGAGGTTTATGGAATTCTATGGGTTCTTGTTCCTATTTTGACTCTTGTAGTGGGAATCACAATAGGCGTACTGGTAATTGTATGGTTAGAAAGAGAAATATCGGCAGGGATACAACAACGTATTGGACCTGAATACGCCGGCCCTTTGGGAGTTCTTCAAGCTCTAGCAGATGGGACAAAACTACTTTTCAAAGAAAATCTTTTTCCATCTAGGGGGGATACTCGTTTATTCAGTATCGGGCCATCCATAGCAGTCATATCAATTTTAGTAAGCTATTCAGTAGTTCCTTTTGGATATCACCTTGTTTTAGCGGATCTCAATATCGGTGTTTTTTTATGGATTGCCATTTCCAGTATTGCTCCAATTGGACTTCTTATGTCGGGATACGGGTCAAATAATAAATATTCCTTTTTAGGCGGTCTACGAGCTGCTGCTCAATCGATTAGTTATGAAATACCATTAACTTTATGTGTGTTATCAATATCTCTACGTGCGATTCGTTGATACATAGACATAAACTTTTCTCTATTCCTTCCTTTCAAGGAAAGGGTTGGAATGGATTGAGTAGATATCTTAATTTTTTTTTTATTCATTATTCGGGTTGATGAACTAAATCAAATAGTTATATGAGTGAAAGAAAACAGCTTATATATAAATTCGCAGTAAAAAGATTGATTCTCATTTTCTATGTATAAGAGTTAGAGAGTTAAGCGGAAATAAACATAAACAGAAGAGACCGTTTCCCCCAAGATTGGTTGATTAGTCATCCTGACTTGAAGCGGGTTCAAAAGATCAACCGTATTGAGTTTTCACTATCATTTTTATGTATTAGCATAACGGGGGATTGAGCAAAAACGAGTGGATGGTTAGAAACACGAACATATGTAAAGGATTAGTAATGGAGATTATGTAAATTCTCCAAAAGGACATTTTTACATAATATACAAACAAAGAATACTAATTGGGGCTTTAAGTTGGTAGAAATGATCAGGCAGTACTCCCCATGACACGATTCCAATCCAGAGTATACTCCTATCCACCGATTTAATAAATAACTATTCGAAACGAAATAATCCTTTACTTTATTTTGAAAGCCCTCTTTTTCTCAGAAATAGAAAGAAGAATAGGAACGAAAAAAAAAAAAAACAAAGAAAGATATACTTTATTTATTCTTTGTTACTTTTATTATTTCCCATATACATATTAATAGATATATAATTTGTGTCATAATTCATTAATTAATATAGAATTTTTTTTTCGTACGTGAAACCAACGGGTTATTGATATTTTTACAAGAAGTATTTTATTGAACAGTTAAGTTATTACTGAACAAAGAAGAATTGAAATTATTATTGAAATTATTAAATTAAAGAAAGGATGAGATCAATTCAGAAGTACTTTTTTTATTTTATTTTGAATTAAAATAATTATAACAGACAGAATTCAATTGGTCTAATTTGGGACCGGCCGATAGTTATCCATCCTACAAACATATCAAGATTCAAAAAAGAATACTGACGCGGTCCCTATATTTATTTCTGGCCTTCAAGGAGCCGTATGAGGTGAAAATCTCATGTACGGTTCTGTAATAGCGATGGTAACAGTGATGGTATCACCGACTATAATTATCTAACAGTTCAAGTACAATTGATATTGTTGAGGCGCAATCAAAATATGGTTTTTGGGGATGGAATTTGTGGCGTCAGCCTATAGGGTTTATCATTTTTATTATTTCTTCCCTAGCAGAATGTGAGAGATTACCCTTTGATTTACCAGAAGCAGAAGAAGAGTTAGTAGCAGGTTATCAAACCGAATACTCGGGTATAAAATTTGGGTTATTTTATGTTGCTTCCTATCTAAACCTATTGGTTTCTTCATTATTTGTAACAGTTCTTTACTTGGGAGGTTGGAATATATCTATTCCGGACATATATGTTTCTGAGCTTTTTGAAATAAATAAAACATGTGGAGTTTTTGGAGCGATAATTGGTATCTTTATTACATTAGCTAAAACTTATTTGTTCTTGTTCATTCCTATCACAACAAGATGGACTTTACCGAGGCTAAGAATGGACCAACTATTGAATCTTGGATGGAAATTTCTTTTACCTATTTCTCTCGGTAATCTATTATTAACAACTTCTTTCCAACTCTTTTCACTGTAAAGTAACATTCTATATTCACAACGTGTCTCAAACAAGAGAAATAAACAAACATAAAACTATTCATATATATATTAACGATATGTTCTCTATGGTAACTGGGTTCATGAATTATGGTCAACAAACAGTACGAGCTGCAAGGTACATTGGTCAAAGTTTCATGATTACTTTATCCCACGCAAATCGTTTACCCGTAACTATTCAATATCCTTATGAAAAATCAATCACCGCGGAGCGTTTCCGCGGTCGAATCCATTTTGAATTTGATAAATGTATTGCTTGTGAAGTATGCGTTCGTGTATGTCCTATAGATCTACCCGTTGTTGATTGGAAATTGGAAACTGATATTCGCAAGAAACGGCTGCTTAATTACAGTATTGATTTCGGAGTCTGTATATTTTGTGGTAATTGCGTTGAGTATTGTCCAACGAATTGTTTATCAATGACTGAAGAATATGAACTTTCTACTTATGATCGTCACGAATTGAATTATAATCAAATTGCTTTGGGTCGTTTACCAATGTCAGTAATTGACGATTATACAATTCGAACAATTTTGAATTCGCCTCAAATAAAAAAGTAAATCTCTTATTAACGAATAATTTATAATTACTTTACTAATAACTAATATAGAAGGAATTTAGGTTTCTTTCGTGTTGTTTGGTCAATAACTACAAATACCAACTATTGATTGGTTGGTACGAAACGCGTCTTAATTTGGATTGAAAATCCATTAATTAATATATCCATAATTGTTTTAAAATATATCGTTTAGAATTTTAGAACGACTCTTTCAGATAAAGAATGAAATTAGTCCAATAATAGTACTCACATTTATTCATATCCCTTAGTATTTATTTACTTAGGATTAAATTAGGAATTGCTCAAAAATCATAAAAAAAAAATTTTCTGGTCGGGTCTCAATAAGGTCATGAAAAAAATTTCTATTTATTTATCTCTTATTTTACATATAATGGATTTGCCCGGACCAATACATGATTTTCTTTTAGTCTTTCTGGGATCGGTTCTTATACTAGGAGGTATGGGGGTGGTATTATTTACCAACCCCATTTATTCTGCCTTTTCATTGGGACTGGTTCTTGTTTGTATATCCTTATTCTATATTCTATTAAACTCTTATTTTGTAGCTGCTGCACAACTCCTTATTTACGTGGGAGCTATAAATGTTTTAATCGTATTTGCTGTGATGTTCATGAATGGTTCAGAATATTACAAAGATTTGAATCTTTGGACCATTGGGGATGTGGTTACTTTGCCAGTTTGTACAAGTATTTTTGTTTTACTCATGATTATTATTACGGATACGTCATGGTACGGAATTATTTGGACTACAAGATCAAATCAGATTATAGAGCAAGATTTGATAAGTAATAGTCAACAAATTGGAATTCATTTATCAACAGATTTTTTTCTTCCATTTGAATTCGTTTCGATAATTCTTTTAGCCGCTTTGATAGGTGCAATTGCCGTGGCGCGACAGTAAAAAATTTATAGAATTAGCAATGCAAATGCACATTAAACTCTGTTCGGTTTTATTACATTCCATTTATTTCCCTTTAATTAAAGATTGTTTATGTCTAAAATAGAAATTATTCAATCTATTCTATTAACAATAGAAAATCTGCCTTTGTTCCGTACTTTTTTTTATTCTAGTCAATTGAATCTGTTGAATTGTTGTTCAGTTCATATTGAAATGAATCGAAATTGATAAGGAGTTGGTCAATGATGCTCGAACATGTACTTGTTTTGAGTGCCTACTTATTTTCTATCGGTATCTATGGATTGATCACGAGCCGGAATATGGTTAGAGCCCTTATGTGTCTTGAACTTATACTGAATGCGGTTAATATGAATTTCGTAACATTTTCTGATTTTTTTGATAGTCGCCAATTAAAAGGAAATATTTTCTCAATTTTTGTTATAGCTATTGCAGCCGCTGAAGCAGCTATTGGCCCGGCTATTGTTTCATCAATTTATCGTAACAGAAAATCAACTCGTATCAATCAATCGAATTTGTTGAATAAGTAGTATTAATCATATAAATTCTAATATTCATAAATTAGAATTACCATGACCATACATTACGTAATAATACATGTTTTCAAAAATGTAAGAAATTAAAGTATCTTGGCTCTATCGCATGAGTCAATCCAGAAGTAGATTGATTAGAAAAATTATGATAAATTATTGATTCATCTGGTGTCTAAATATATGATTCATTTACAAGTTTACTAGATCGAAACTTTCTGACATTCAAAAATTTATAGATCCAAATGTCACATTCAGTAAAGATTTATGATACGTGTATAGGGTGTACTCAATGCGTGCGCGCCTGCCCAACGGATGTATTAGAAATGATACCTTGGGACGGGTGTAAAGCTAAGCAAATTGCTTCTGCTCCAAGAACAGAGGACTGTGTCGGTTGTAAGAGATGTGAATCCGCCTGTCCGACAGATTTCTTGAGTGTTCGAGTTTATTTATGGCATGAAACAACTCGAAGTATGGGTCTGGCTTATTAATACGTTCCAGAAAACCCTACTTGAATACATTTGATTTTTTTACCTTTACCGACAAAAACCCGCGCTCAAAAATTATTTATTTTGAGCACGGGTTTTTCTGGTCCAAGTTTATCTTGTTTTTACCATGAATAATTTTCCTTGGTTAACGCTAGTTGTAGTTTTGCCAATATTCGCGGGTTCCTTAATTTTCTTTCTCCCTCATAGAGGAAATAAGATAATTAGGTGGTATACGATAGGTATATGCATAATGGAACTCCTTCTAACAACCTATGCATTCGGTTATCGTTTCCAATTGGATGATCCATTAATGCAACTGACAGAGGATTATAAATGGATCGATTTTTTTTATTTTTACTGGAGATTGGGAATAGATGGAATTTCTATAGGACCCATTTTACTGACAGGATTTATCACAACTTTAGCTACTTTAGCGGCTCGGCCGATTACTCGAGATTCCCGACTATTCCATTTTCTGATGTTAGCAATGTATAGCGGTCAAATAGGACCATTTTCTTCTCGAGACCTTTTACTTTTTTTCATCATGTGGGAGTTAGAATTAATTCCAGTTTATCTACTTCTATCCATGTGGGGGGGAAAGAAACGTTTGTATTCAGCTACAAAATTTATTTTGTACACTGCAGGAAGTTCTGTTTTTTTATTAATGGGAGTTTTGGGTATTGGTTTATATGGTTCCAATGAACCAACATTAAATTTTGAAACATCAGCTAATCAATCGTATCCTGTAGCACTGGAAATAATATTCTATATTGGATTTCTTATTGCTTTTGCTGTCAAATCACCGATCATACCCTTACATACATGGTTACCAGACACCCATGGAGAGGCACATTACAGTACTTGTATGCTTTTAGCTGGAATCTTATTAAAAATGGGAGCGTATGGATTGGTTCGGATCAATATGGAATTATTACCCCACGCCCATTCTATATTCTCTCCCTGGTTGATTATAGTAGGCACAATTCAAATAATCTATGCAGCTTCAACATCTCCCGGTCAGCGTAATTTAAAAAAAAGAATAGCCTACTCTTCTGTATCTCATATGGGTTTCATAATTATAGGAATTGGTTCTATAAGCGATACAGGACTCAACGGAGCCATTTTACAAATAATCTCTCACGGATTTATTGGCGCTGCGCTTTTTTTCTTGGCCGGAACGAGTTATGATAGAATACGTCTTGTTTATCTCGACGAAATGGGCGGAATGGCTATCGCAATTCCAAAAATATTCACGACTTTCAGTATCTTATCAATGGCTTCTCTTGCATTACCGGGCATGAGCGGTTTTGTTGCCGAATTGTTAGTTTTTTTTGGAATACTTACTAGTCAAAAATATCTTTTAATGACAAAAATATTAATTACTTTTGTAATGGCAATTGGAATGATATTAACTCCTATTTATTCATTATCTATGTTACGCCAGATGTTCTATGGATACAAGCTTTTTAATGCCCCAAACTCTTATTTTTTTGATTCTGGACCGCGAGAATTATTTGTTTCGATCTCTATCCTTTTACCTGTAATAGGTATTGGTGTTTATCCCGATTTCGTTTTATCATTATCAGTTGACAAGGTCGAAGCTATTATATCCAATTTTTTTTTTCGATAGTTTTTGTGAGTAAACCAAAAAATGAAACTGAAATCCCATGATTTTTAAAATGGTTGATTGTACAATCAAAAAATGAGTCTTTTATATTCTTTTAAGTAAAATTTTATATTCTTTTAAGTAAAATAAAAAAATTGGAATTCTATTATAACTAGATATCTTTTGAATTTGTGAGAACCATTTGAATCAAGTAATGGAAATGATTCAAATGGTTCTTGATTGTTTACATGAAGTTTTCGTATATATACCTGTATGCCGTCCTATGTTTATATTCGTCAAGTCTTTTATTCAATTAGATGTTAATGTAAATGAACCATAACTATGCAACCCTATTCCTAATAGATTAACCCCAAAATAGCATATCCAAATTATAAGAAAGCCCATTGAGGCCACAATTGCAGAATTTACACTTTCAAAATTTTTATTTGTTCTAATATGTAAATAAATAGCGAATATGGTCCAAGTAATAAATGCCCAAGTCTCCTTTGGATCCCAATTCCAATATGATCCCCATGCTTCATTAGCCCATACTGCTCCCGAAAGAATACCTACGGTTAAAAGGATAAACCCTAGACTAATAATACGATAACTCCAACGATCCAATTGTTGAATCAATTGATACCTGTAATAATTTTGAGACGAAATAAAAGAAGTGTTTCGTAAGACATTGTTTCTTTCGTTCACGTATTGAATCTCACTAAAGTAAACTGACTCATTTTCGAAATTATTGCTTTTACTAAAAATCCTTATGAATTTTCGAAATGTAATGACTAGAAGAGCTAGTGATAATAATGATCCACACAAAAGAGCTGCATAGCTCAATACCATCATACTTACGTGCATCATTAACCAATGGGATTGGAGAGCGGGTACTAATATCGAGGATTGATGCATTTCAGTTAAAAGACCCGAAGTAGCAAAACCTTGAGTAAAAATAGCACTTGGCGCGGTTATTGCGCTTAAATGGTTTTTATGTTTTTTAAAATACGGAATAATATGAATAAAGGAAAAACTCCACGAAAGAAAAATTAATGATTCATATAAATCACTTAATGGTAAATGCCTCAAATACATCCAACGAGTAACTAATAATCCTGTTATGCAGAAAAAAGTAGCTATCATCCCCTTTTCTGACGAATCATCTAGTCCTACGATTTCATCGACTAATAAAATTATCAAATGAATTGTAATTACAATTGAAACGATCGAAAAGGATATATGAGTTAATATATGCTCTAAAGTTGAAAATATCATAAAAATTATTAAATTAATAAGGGCGTCCCTCAATTATAGGAATTGAAATCGGGAATTGAATTCATTATAGGACTTACTCTTTTAGAAGATGCCATGCCGCCACTCGGACTCGAACCGAGATGCTCTAGCACTGCTTCCTAAGAGCAGCGTGTCTACCGATTTCACCATAGCGGCTTATTCGAAATCATAATAACCTATTTTTATTCAATCGTCGAGCTTGAAGGAGTTAATTCAATCCAATATTTTTTTTTAGGAAACCATTCAAATTAATGAATAAAAACTTGTTTAAAAATTAGGGATTAAAACGTTTTCGTTAACGTTAATAAAATAATATTGATTTTTGTTAATAATATTGATTTTTCTTATTATTATCTTTTTATTTAGTTATTTAGTATTTTAGGATGTCAATTTTATTTAACTGAACTAACAATGTATTTTTTCGTAGGCTATTACTTTATGCTCTCCTAAAACTAAAATGTAACAGTTGTAACTAGATAATTTTTACTTCAATCCCTGGATATAAGTAAAAAAAAATGTTCTGCCTCGTTTGCATTTTTTAATGATTAATTTCTTTTATCATTTATTTTATTAATCTAAAATAAAAACTTCATTTTATCGATTAATAAAAAAATAGAATTTTTATATAACACAATTTCAGCGATACACTCAAAAGATTTATGTAAATATTTGCATAGTTAGGTTGCGTTAGGATTTTTTGTTGTGTAGAGAATTTGCGTTAAGATTTAGCAAACCCATTAAGTTAGGTATTTGGGATGGTCGTATCAATCATATAAAAAAATTTCGTATAGAAATTGTACCGTACTTCAAAATATTTTCTAAATTTTTTAATTAATATATATTATATCTTGATCGATCTTCCAATCGAAACATAGGATCTAAAATAGATCACTCAAAATTGGCGCATTCGTCATATAACTACCTAAAAATGTAAACGGGGCTTTTATTAATTTAATTTAATTGGGTTTGGTTTAAGGAATTTATATAGTGATAATAATTTCGAAAACCCAAAATAATGGTTTAAAAGATTATAAAAAACATTTTAAACTTAATCAATTAGTTTCAACGACCTCTTCTTTATAATATAAAATAAAAAATATAACTAAAAAAAAAAAAAAATTCTTTTTATTATTGAGTAAGGGCGATGGGGAAGTGATAATCCCCATCCGGAAAATGATAAAACATACTAAAATGAAAGGCGAAACCTTGCGCTTGCGTTTACCCTTTTTTCAAACAAAAAAGTACCATTCATTTTTAGAATTCAGTAGACAACAGAATTCTTATCTATATCAGAAACGAAAGAAAAATTTGGCTTCAAATTAAAGTAAAACAAATTCAATTTTATATTCTCATAAATTAAAACATTATGAGACTAATTCTTTCTTTATTTATTTTATTTTTAATGTATATTGTTTATATTGTAATTTATCTTATATATTAATATTTATTCTTTTACTATACTATTATGATGTTAATATTAATTATAATTGACAAATATTATTTATCATTTTTATAACTTATAAATCTTACTTATAAATCTTATAAATAAACTATAAACAAAATTATATCACTTTATTAGTTATTAGAACGATTCAGATTATTTATTTGTTACACAAAAAAAACTTTTAGAACTCCCGGTAGAAAGAGATTTCGCTAACGAAAAAGCTTTCAATGCTGCCCTATATCCCTTCCTTTTCCAAATATTTTTACGAATACGTTTTTTTGAAATAGAGGTGCGCTTTTTTGGAACTGCCATTAAAAAGTTATAATAGGTTTTTCGGTTGGATGTGAAAGACATCTATTGTTCAAAATCAATTGTTCTTTACTATTCTCTATCTATTTTTTCTCTAAATTAGACTCCAAAAAAAAAAAGGGGGGGGTTAAAAATCACATAAAATATTAATAAGAACGATAAGGTACACTATGCCAAATAGATTGAAGTTGATAAAAAAAAAAAAAAAAGAAAGATTGTCCGTTTCGTTTTCTTTCTATTTTCGTCGTGTTACATTTATACATGTAATAAAAAAATCGAAAAGTTTAATAACCCAATCCTTCTCCCGCTTAATTAAAAAATAAAAAAACTTTAATAATTTTTTCTATTATATTAATTAAATTATATTAATTAATTTAATATTAATTGTTCACGCTCGAAGAAAGAGTCCACAAAATTTTAATTATCAAATGAGACTAGTAGTTAATCTGTTAAAGGATACAAAATACATAATTTAAAGGCATTTTAGTTGCCCCCTTTTTTTTCCGTAAAATTAAAGTGTTGGATATCATAGCATTTCCTACAAATAGCTTTTATTGTAATGGAAGACAAACAATTAGTTACAAAACAAATTGGGTAATGATTCTAAATAACCGAATTACAATAAATAGTTTTAGTTATGGGCTTTATGATTCATATCAAATACTGTTTTTGGGATAATTATTTATCCTTGTTCTATAGATATAAAAAAATTTTTGTAATACGTAATAATTAAAATGAAAATTCTAATTTTCATTTTTTATCTTCATAAAATTTTATTTTAAAATTTGAATTTAATATTAATAATTCAGTATTAATAAAATAAAATACGTATTTATTTTTCACTAGTGACTTATTTATATCATTTGACCAATTAGAACCTCTTGATTTTAAATATTTGAAGTAGTTTGGAAAGATTCAGAATAATTAAGGCTAGAAAATTCTATTTAAGTTTTATTTTATATATCTTAATTTTTTTTTATTAACCGACCCCTTTCAAAAGAAAAGAAATAAGAACCGGTGACTCAGAAACAATTAATTAAGATAAAAATTTTTTTTTTTTATTTTTTTATGGAATATACATATCAATA